ATGCGATGGCTATTTTCTACGAATCATAAAGATATTGGTACACTTTATCTTGTTTTTGGTATTTGGTCTGGGTTAGTTGGAACAGCCCTAAGACTATTAATTCGAGCTGAATTAGGTCAGCCGGGGGCATTACTAGGGGACGATCAACTCTACAATGTGATCGTTACTGCACATGCTTTTGTTATAATTTTCTTTTTAGTAATGCCTCTAATAATTGGTGGATTTGGTAACTGGCTAATTCCTCTTATGTTAGGAGCGCCTGATATAGCTTTTCCTCGACTCAATAATATAAGATTTTGATTACTTCCACCTGCATTAACTTTGTTACTGTCGTCTGCTGCTGTTGAAAGAGGAGCAGGGACCGGGTGAACAGTTTATCCCCCTTTAGCTAGAAATCTAGCACATGCTGGTGCATCAGTTGATTTAGCTATTTTTTCTTTACACTTAGCAGGGATTTCTTCCATTTTGGGTGCAGTAAATTTTATTACAACAGTTATTAATATACGATGACAAGGTATAAGTTTTGAACGATTACCTTTATTTGTATGATCAGTAAAAATTACAGCAATTTTGCTCTTATTATCTCTTCCTGTTTTAGCTGGAGCAATTACAATACTTTTAACTGATCGAAATTTTAACACTTCTTTTTTTGATCCTGCGGGTGGGGGAGACCCTATTTTGTATCAACATTTGTTTTGATTTTTTGGTCATCCTGAAGTTTATATTTTAATTTTACCTGGATTCGGGATGGTTTCTCATGTTGTAACACATTACTGCAGTAAAAAAGAAACATTTGGGAGTCTTGGGATAATTTATGCAATGGTTGCCATTGGAGCCTTAGGGTTCGTCGTATGAGCTCACCATATATTTACTGTTGGAATGGATGTAGATACACGTGCTTACTTTACTGCTGCTACTATAATTATTGCTGTACCTACGGGAATTAAAATTTTTAGATGACTTGCAACAATTTATGGGGCACGAGTAAAATACGAAACTCCTATACTTTGAGCTTTAGGGTTTATTTTTCTATTTACAGTTGGTGGATTAACTGGAATTGTTCTTTCTAATTCATCTTTAGATATCATGCTTCATGATACATACTATGTCGTTGCGCATTTTCATTATGTCTTATCAATAGGAGCTGTTTTTGCTTTATTTGCTGCATTCAACTATTGATTTCCTTTAATCACTGGATTAACTCTTCATTCTCGATGAACAAAGGCTCATTTTTTTATTATATTTATTGGAGTTAATTTAACTTTCTTTCCTCAACATTTCTTAGGGTTGAGTGGTATGCCGCGCCGGTACTCTGATTACCCTGATTCTTACACTAAATGAAATGTTGTATCTTCATTTGGGTCTATGGTTTCCTTCGTTGCTGTTCTTTATTTTATGTTTATTGTATGAGAGGCTTTTGTTTCTCAGCGTGGAGTTATTTGAAGCTCGCATATGGGAACAGCTCTTGAATGAGATAATTTATTGCCAGCTGATTTCCATAATCCTTCCGAAACTGGTGTTATTTTATCTGCATAATTAAGTTTAATCCTGCATAGAAAGGATACTTAATTTAAAAGCTATAAATAAAATAAGATCCAATAATTAACATCTAAATAAGGATTATTAACGATTGAATCCTAGATCTAGAGCATTGGATCAGAATTCAGGCATAAACATTGTATTTACGGCCCGTTATTTTTTGAGTTAATTTTAAGTTTAAGTATGATATGGCCCTGTGAGGACAATTAGGGTTTCAAGACGCAGCTTCTCCTTTAATGGAGCAACTTATTTTTCTCCATGATCACGCAATATTGGTTTTAATTTTAATTATTACAGTAGTAGGTTATGTCGCAGTCTCTTTAGTAACTAGTCCATTTATTTCACGTAATGAAGTAGATGGGCAAGAACTTGAGACAATCTGAACTATTTTACCTGCTGTGTTTTTAGTTTTTTTAGGTCTTCCTTCATTGCGACTTCTTTATTTGTTAGATGAAGTAGGTCCATGTGCCCTTACCATCAAAAGTGTGGGGCATCAATGGTATTGAAGTTATGAATACTCGGATTTTTTGAATATCGAATTTGATTCTTATATAGTTCCTAGAGATGAACTAGACAGAGGACAATTTCGATTACTAGAAGTAGACCATCGTGCAGTTGTTCCTGTAAATGCAAATATTCGTGTGTTAGTTTCTTCGGCGGATGTAATTCATTCTTGGACAGTTCCATCTTTAGGAGTTAAGGCAGATGCAATTCCTGGACGACTTAATCAATTAAGTCTTTTTATCCAGTATCCTGGGGTCTTTTATGGACAATGTTCAGAAATTTGTGGTGCAAATCACTCTTTTATGCCAATTGTCTTAGAAGCAGTAGAAATTGACGATTTTGCCGGATGAGTTGCTGAGCTTGGATTGGACAGGAATTAAGTATAATTTTGAGATTTTGTTGGGTTTTAACCCATGTGCATTACTAATATTACTGATTTAGTTAATTTTTAACCCTAATAGTGTAAAATTTGTATGCTATTGAAGTAATTCTAATAAGTTTTTAATTTAAAATATTGGAAAATTAGTTAAAACGTTGTATAACATATGCTTGTCAAGCTTAAGTTGCTGTAATTCATCCGCAGTATTTTCCTATGCCACAATTAGCCCCAGTTAACTGACTTCTTTTATTTTTCTTATTTTGATTTGCTGTAGGAATTACTTCTACTTTAATTTGATGATCTTCTAAAACAGAATACAAAATTCAAGGAATATCGTCACCTAAAAATTCAAGTGTTTCTGGAGCTGAGCCTAAGTCATGAAATTGATAGCAAAATCATATTAACCTATTTTTTACCTTAAAGCACTTTCTATTTCAACATAAAGAAATGTGACTTTATTTTTATCTTGTAAAATTAAATTAAGGTTTTCTAAGCATAAAACTTAATTTAAAGATACCAGGTTTTCTTCTTCGTTTTAATTTTTTTAAATGTAATTTTGTTTCTATAATAATGTTTATTTAAATAATTTTAAATAATTAAGATAGTAACCTATTTTAAATTTTACTAATAAATTTATTAGGTAAGAATGTTAGTAGACATTTTTTCTTCCTTTGATGACCACAATTTTGTTTTTATGTCCTTGTATGTTCTAATGTGGTTTGCCACTTTAACAGTGCTTGTTATATTTAACATAAGATTTTGAATTGGACCTACGCGCTGAAGTTATTTATTAAATGTCCCTAAATCAATTATCATGTCCCAACTGATGCGATCTTTTGGTATGAAGTTAGGGGGATTTGTTAATGTTGTTTCTAGGTTATTTTTGATATTAATCTTTTTTAATCTAATAGGATTAATTCCATACGTTTTTAGTATCACGAGTCACTTAGCAATCAGATTTTCTTTAGGATTTCCTTTATGGCTATCTTTAATTATCTCAGGTGCTGTCTATAGCCCATCTTCTTCAGCGGCCAGATTATTACCTGGAGGAGCCCCAGCAGCACTCAATCCATTCTTAGTCTTAGTTGAAACTGTTAGATTATGCGTTCGCCCAATTACTCTTTCTATTCGATTAGTTGCTAACATAAGGGCTGGTCATATTGTTTTAGGGTTAATCGGGACCTATCTCAGATCCGGAGTATTTGTCTATTCTACATTAGCTGTGATTACCTTAGTTTCAATCCAAATCTTTTATTTCATGTTTGAAATTGGAGTGGCTTTGATTCAAGCATACATTTTTTCATTATTAGTTACCCTCTACTCTGATGACCATCCTAGCTATTAACACAAAGAAGAGTGGGCATTAAGCATGCTCGGGATTGCATAATGAAGTATTTAAAATAATTTATATACCATCTAGCTATTTCAGGAGCTTATTTGCCCACCTTAGCAGCTTCAATGCTATGCTCTAGGAATTGAGCTACCGAAATGATCTGGGCATAAATACCAATTAAAGTATTTCAGCTTTAAACAACAGCGAACATAGATTAAATTGACTTAAATTACCAATTGAGGGCTGTTTTATGAAGAATAAAGCTTTTTTACCTCTTTCTTTTAATTTTTATCTTGTAATTCTTTATTTTCTTTTTATACTTAATATTTACATTGACTACATAAAACTATTATTCGTCTGAATTAGCACTTTGGTTGCCGTGCTCTCAATTGCTGAAAATAACTTTATTGGTATGTTAAAATTACAATAAACACGAATAACGCAGCAGACGTGGTCATTATTATTACAAATGATCCAATTAATTTTGATTGGAATATTTGATTAACTTTTGCACTATTTTTTCTTAGAATAAAAACACCTCGACCACCAAATAATTCCAGTCATCCTTGATCTAGGGACTTAAAAAGATTAGCTCCTCTAACTAAAGGAAATAAGATAACAGGTTGTGTTGAAAGAGGGGCCAGGAACCATATTAATGAATTAAATCTTATAATTTTTCTTCCCCCCGTGGTGCTAACTTGTGGCCTTTGCCATAGAATAATCGCTACCCAAGCACCTAACAGAATAACCGTAATTGTTAATAATTTATAAGGAATTGGTAAAACAATTAATTCATCAAATTCTAATACAGCCGTTTGCATAGCTTTTCCCCCAAAAATAGAAATAATTCTTAAAGGAATAATTGCCGAGGTAATTTTAACATCTTCATCGTAGTTTTGATGTATTCCAAAATGATTCGAATGCCCTCACAGAGAATAAATTGAAAGACGAATTCTATAAGCTGCCGTTATTCCTGTAGCAAGAAAAATTAATAAAATTATTAATAACCTGCAAGGACTAAAAAGACTAGTTTCAAGAATTAAATCTTTTGAATAAAATCCTCTTATAAATGGAGCTCCACAAAGCGCAAGATTAGCTACATTTAAACACGAAATAGTTAATGGTATCTGGTTTCAAAGATTACCAAGTTGACGTAAATCTTGGCAATTTCTGTTGTTATGAATAATTGCCCCTGCACATAAAAAAAGTATGGCTTTAAATAAAGCATGGGTATACAGGTGAAAAAGGGCTAAAAAAGGTATTCCTAAACCTAATCTTATTATTATTACTCCCAATTGACTTAAAGTTGATAAAGCAATAACTTTTTTTAAATCATACTCGTAGTTAGCTCCAATCCCTGCTATTAACAAAGTTAGTACTGAAATAAATAATAGTCCGATTTTGAATCCTTCAAAACTATTTAAAAACGGAAAGAATCGAATTAGTAAAAAAACTCCGGCCGTAACAAGGGTTGAGGAATGAACTAAAGCAGAAACAGGTGTAGGGGCCGCTATTGCAGCTGGTAATCAGCTAGAAAAAGGAATTTGAGCACTTTTAGTTATCCCAGCAACGACAATACAGAATGCCAACACAGGGGAAAAATCACTGTGCCATATAAATAGTACATTTCAATGCCCTTGAATTACACAAAATCCAATGGATAGTAATAGTATTACATCTCCAACACGATTAGCTAAGGCCGTTAATATCCCAGCAGATAAAGATTTAGTATTTTGGTAATAAATAACCAAAGCAAATGAAACAATCCCTAATCCATCTCATCCAATTAATAATGCGGCAAGGTTTGGAATAAATACTAATAAATTTATTGAAAGGACAAATATCATCACCAATGCAACAAAACGTCTGAGAAAAATATCGCCTCTCATATAAGAAGAAGAGAACAGCATAACACAAGCGGAAATGAAACAAACAACATTCCTGAAACTGATACCAACTGGATCTAAAATAAGAGAAAGACATATACTGGTTCTTCTAGCAGACAGAATTTCTCATTCTATTAATACACACTTATTTGTTGCAAAAAAATAAATCGTAAAAGGAAATAGCCCAATTGCATAGGTAAACAAAATGAAAGACCTGATTCTCGATCTCTTTAATTTAAAAAATCCTAAAAAAAGCTTCATTATCAAGTGAAAGATACATCTTACTTCTTCAAGCCCACATCCTGACGTTTTTAGTAAACTAACCTGATCTATCCTATCTTTTAAGCTATAAATAACAAAACTACAAGCCGTTGACACGGTAATTAATATAATTCACAGTAATTTATAATGTATCCGAATTTACCTACTTCGTGTTTTTTAAGTGTAACTTATCTACAAATAACTTATTTATTCTCATTAAATTACTCATAAACAAATAACATCCGCTTTTATAATTATTAAATTGACTGGTAAGTAATGCAGAAAAAGAAGTAACAAAGGACCTCTTTTTAATCTTAAAGAAGAAGAAATAAATTTAGGAAATCCTCCATGTTGAGTGCTTACATACAAAAATAAACTATAGACAGCTGCAAGAAACCTTATTATCATTAACGGAATAGAGAGTCAAACGGAAGAAAATAGCACTGAAGGGAACACTAAAATTTCTCTCAGTAAGTTAATAGAAGGAGGAGCTGCTATATTTACTACACAGAAAAGGAACCATCATATTGAAATGATAGGACAAACTAACAATATACCTTTATTCATTACTAGACTCCGAGTCCCCCTCTTTTCATAATTATAGTTAGCTAATGCAAATAGCGCGGAAGAACAGAGTCCATGAGCAAGTATTATTCCAAGAGCTGCGTGTCACCCTCAAGAAGAATTAGATAAAACTCCAGCTAATATTAAACTTATATGCCCAACCGAAGAATATGCAATAAGGGATTTTAAGTCAGTTTGACGAAAACAAATAATTCTTGTGATAACTCCTCCTCACATAGCAAAACAAAATAGGATATCTCTTAAGGATCTAGAGGATCTAATAGCTAGATACTGGTATATTCGTAACAACCCGTAGCCTCCTAATTTTAGTAAAATTCCAGCAAGCACCATGGACCCGGCCACAGGAGCTTCTACATGAGCTTTTGGTAGCCATAAATGAACGGAAAATAACGGAAGCTTAACTAAGAAAGCAGCTAAGCTAATAAAGAAAACAATTCCCATTAAAACACCTCTTTGTCTTAATAGAGTTCTTCTTGCTCCTGCCCTTATTAATAAAGACTTAAGTATAAATCTAGAGGTCCCACTTACCTCTACAGAAAAAAGAATTAAGACCAGCAAAGGTAAGGAAGCTGTAATAGTGTATAACATTATATATATTCCTGCCTGTAAACGTTCGGGCTGGTATCCTCATCCCAAAATTAAAATTAAAGTCGGGATTAAGGAGGCCTCAAAAAACACATAAAACCACACGATATCACATGAAAAAAATGTTATTACTAAAATAATATTTAATATGCAAACACAGCCCCTAAACATAGAAAATTTGTTATTTTTTACCTTAACTCCTCTTTGGCTAGCTACAACCATTAGCATCGAAATTCATCAAGTAAGAACTACCAAAGAAGAGGATAATCCGTCCAACGCAAACCATCTTGACGAACTGATACAACCTAGATTACCAGATCAAACAAGGAAAATGGAAATAAATCTACCCAATCTTAGCCCCCAGAGACGAAAATATCAAGCCAAATGTCCCTTAAAAGAGAAAAACAAAGATAAATTTAATATTAATAAGCTTAACATTTTTGTGAATTAAATCTAGAAACGTAGTCATTTCCATGAGTTCGAATGAGAGATACAAGAACAGCTAGTCCCAATCTTGCTTCACAAGCACCTAATGTAATTAAAATTAAACATATTTGTCCCTCAAAATTAAAATTTGCTGAAACACTAATCATTAAAATAAATAAATTTAATGTCATTGCCTCTAATCTCAGTAAAATTCTCAGAAGATGTTTGTACTGAAGACATAAAGTAAGGACAGCTAACACTACCCCAGTTATAGATAATATAGATAAATAAGAGACTTTTATCATAACTTTTAATTAATTCCACTATTTAAATATTAATTAAGTTATATATTAATATATTCTTAAACGCAACAGAAGCAGAAATTACTATGCATCGGCCTTGTAAGTCGAGGGATAAAGGTATTCAGTCCTTTTTGTTGCTCTTAGTTAAGTTTCAGATCACGCTATAATACATCTATTAAAAATACCAATTTAAACTCAGGCTACCAAGTGAATCGAACACTTCTAGCTTATTTTCAAGACAAACTGCATCCCAGACGGCGGCCACAGGAAATTGAAAATTAGTATCTCAAAATTTTATCCCACATTCTTTGACATAGAGGTCTAACTAAATAATACAAAAAATATAAGACAGTAAAAACTTGACCAATTCCCTCATACGGGGCCTCTACCGGACAAGCTCCGATTCATGTTAAAATTATTAAAATTCCGACAAGTCTTCAAAAAAGCACTTGATTTAATGGGTAAAAGGCCATGGATCGGGCCTTACCTGTGTGAGAAATAGGTACAATAAACAGAATAATTACAGACATGGCAAGTGCAATTACACCTCCTAACTTATTAGGAATAGATCGCAAAATTGCATACGCAAACAGAAAATATCATTCCGGCTGAATGTGAACTGGAGTAACTAAAGGATTAGCAGGAATAAAATTTTCTGGATCCCCTAAAAGAAAGGGATCAAACAAAACTAATAAACTTAAAAAGAAAACAAGAACGATAAATCCTACAAGATCTTTTAGAACATAATAGGAATGAAGTGGTACTTTATCCCTATCACTTCTCAGTCCTAAAGGATTATTTGAACCTGTCTCGTGCAGAAACAATAAATGTAAAACACTTATTCCTGCAATAGCAAAGGGAAGTAAAAAATGAAGACTAAAAAACCGTGTTAAAGTAGCATTATCTACTGCAAAACCTCCTCACATTCATTGAACTAGATCTTTACCAATATAAGGAATTGCAGAAAAAAGATTTGTAATTACTGTTGCACCCCAAAAAGATATCTGCCCTCAAGGTAATACATATCCTAAAAAAGCTGTTGCTATAGTTAACAATAGTAAAACTACACCAATATTTCAAGTATGTATATTTGAGTAAGAACCATAATACATTCCTCGTCCAATATGAAAATAAATACAAATGAAGAATCAAGATCCCCCATTAGCATGTATAGCACGAAGAAATCATCCATAATTAACATCACGAGAGATATGCGAAACTGACGCAAAAGCTAAGTCAACATGGGCAGCATAATGTATTGATAAAAAAAGTCCAGTAACAATTTGAATTACCAAGCAAAGCCCTAAAAGAGACCCAAAATTTCATCAAATAGAAAGGTTTATAGGAGAAGGAAGATCAATTAAAGATCCATTAACAATTTTAAGGACCGAATGCTGTTTTCGAAGAGAACTATGCATAATTTTATCTATGGACCTTTATTTTAAATAAAAGCAGAAGTTAATTCAACCGCCTAATTACTTTCAAACAATTTTTGCAATAATTTGCATTATTTTAATTCAGAATGTGATCGAAGAGGACCTTGCTGATAATAGCACACTTTAACCACCGCTAATAAATTAATTAATAAAATACCACCCAACATAATTACGATATTAACTATACTAGGGGCAACAATATTATTCCCAGATGACAAACTAACTTTCTGTGCCCTAAGATTTCTAGCTCACCTCAGGAAGCTAAAATCAGGAACATACAAAGTAAACAACATAGCTCTAGCTAAGATTAACCTAGCAACAAGACCAACAATAGCCTTAATACCAGAAAAAAAAGTATTAGGTGCTAAAGCCGAGACATAAGCGAACATAACCAATAACCCTCCAACATACACTAAAAACAAAACATATCCGTACCAAGAGGATATAACTACTCCTACTAACAAACAAGATATACCAGTTAATACTATGATACAGAGCCCTAACCTCAGTGGCTGCATCATTGTTGGCATTAAGAATAATAAAGAAAAACAAAACCTAGACACAACAACTAATCTCATAATTTCAAGGAATAGGAATCTTCACCTAATCTCTGGCTTCCAATGCCAGTATTTTAATTAAACTACTGCCTCGAATATAGCACGTCTAAACACACAAAATTTGGGTCTGTAACCATTAGTTCTAGAATTCTGCTATCCGCTAATTTTCAGCAGATATTGTAAATTAAATTGTTAATAAGTATACTTAGTTAAACCTAAACATTCTTGTTTTACATTTTGCTTCATGTGTAATAAAATATCAACTCAAGGAATCCATTTTACAACTTCAGATTGTATACTTTAGTCTTAATGTATTAATGCAAAATATAAAATATATATAAAACTCCTCCTACTAAGAGCAATCCTCTTAGCGCTACTGGAAGAAAAACTTTTCACATTAATCGCATTAAAAGATCGTAACGAAAACGAGGAAGGGTTCCTCGAACTCAAATAAAAACAAAAGAAAAAAATAAAGCTTTAATTACCATAAAAGTATCTCTTAACTGAATAGAAGAAAAAATACTATCTCTAAAAAACAAAACTGATGTGAATAGACTTATAACTAAAATATTTCCATATTCTGCCATAAAAATCAATGCGAATCCACCTGCCCCATATTCAATATTAAACCCTGAAACTAATTCGGACTCTCCTTCAGCAAAATCAAAAGGTGTCCGATTCGTCTCAGCAATACAAGAAACAAACCAAATTAAAAAAATAGGTATTATTAATAATCTCAACCAAATTACTTCTGAAGAGTGCTTAATTTTTACAAAATCAAAGCTGCCACAAATTAGTAATACAAATAACAAAATTAAGGCCAAACTTACTTCATATGAAACAGTCTGAGCCACGGCACGAATGGCTCCCAACAAAGCATATTTAGAGTTAGAAGCCCACCCAGCAAGAAGAGTTCCATAAACATTAAGTCTAGAAACACACAAAAAAAACAATATTCCTCAAATAAAGTAAGTACTAATCCTTTCAGAAGGATAAAGCTGCCATAATAATAGAGCCAAAATCAAACTTATCACTGGTGCAAAAAAATAAGGAGACTGATTAGCCATAGTTGGCTTAGTAAGCTCTTTAGTAAAAAGCTTAGCAGCGTCAGCCAGAGGTTGGGGTAAACCTATTACCCCCACTTTGTTAGGCCCTTTACGAATTTGGAAATACCCTAACCCTTTACGTTCAAGCAAAGTAAAAAAAGCAACTCCCAGTAAGACACAAATATACGTAACTACCGTACATAAAATAGAACTGAAGATCATGTACTGAGGAAAGAACTTTAATCTTCATATTTAGAGCTTAAATCTACTGCACTAATCTGCCACCTCAAGTACGTTACTATAACTAAGATATTTAACACTCTAATAATAAGTCATGTCTAATTGAATATTTCCTTAACTTTCACTTAACAACATTATACAATCACTTAAGAATGTTTAATACATCTAATTTATTTAGTAGGTAAAGGATTTTCACCTATTTCTACTGATCCTAAGTCAGTCACATAATTCTGCCAACCTAATTATGATACCTTATTCTAGTAAAATTTAATACCCAATCTTAAAATGGATTCTTTATTTATAAATTATTTATTTTAACAACGGTCCTTTCGTACTAGCTAAAAATTTAACTTATAAATCAACTGAAGATAGAAACCAACCTGGCTCACGCCGGTCTGAACTCAGATCATGTAGGATTTTAATAGTCGAACAGACTAACCATCAGAAGCTTCTGCACCTCTAGGATATCCTAGTCCAACATCGAGGTCGTAAACCTTTCCTTCAATAAGAACTCTCCAGAAAGATAACGCTGTTATCCCTATGGTAACTTTTTCCTTTGATCAGTAAATACTGGATCTATAAAATCAGTATGAATACCTTACATATTTAAATAGTTAAAGGAAGTTTTTTTTACTCCTAAGTCACCCCAACTAAAGATTCTTAACAAAACACACATGCAAATCCAAGTGCTTAGAAAAACAAAACATTAAAAATTTTGTTAATTAACTAAAGCTCAATAGGGTCTTTTCGTCACTCAGTTGAATTTAGGCCTCTTCACCTAAAAGTTAATTTTTATAAATTTAAAAAGAGACAGTCCAGCTCTCGTCAAGCCATTCATACCAGCCCTCAATCAAAAGGCAAGTGATTATGCTACCTTTGCACGGTCAGGGTACCGCGGCCGTTTAACATATAATGTCACTGGGCAGGCCCGACTCTTTATATTCTCAATAACTATATACCAAAGAGCGATGTTTTTGATAAACAGGCGAAGCCGTATTTGCCGAGTTCCTTTTTTTAAATTAACACTGTGTCGATTTGAGATCAATCAATTAAGTTTGATACAAAACTAAATTTCAAAAATTACCTGTTTAGTTAAATCCTTCAATTTTTTAAACTTAAACATTTAATATTTAATACACATAAATACTCATTTCACCAGAAATAAATCAGCTATTTTAATTAAACCAATCAAATTAGTACTCTACTTTTATTAAAATTAGAGAAAAAAAATAAAGATTTTTGAGGCCAATCCTTGCAATTGATTTGTAACAAACTCATCATACCAGATGGCCAATTCTAAGCCCACTAAATTATTACACGCCTCTATTAATTTTTCTCTTAATATTATGAAAAAGCTTATCCTTTTTCATGTCAGTAAGATCTTCGCTTTCAGCCCAAACAAAATAAATCAATGAACTAAAATACTAATATATAACCTACCTGCACTTTAATGCATTTCCTAATTAACCAGCAATCAAAGACTTCGTAAAGCATTTCACCCCTATTTCTTAATCTATACACAACTTTGCTACGTTGACGTAATTATATGCTAAGAAATAGCTCAGCCTTTTTCGGGAATATTTAACTAATAAATTTCTTTCTAGAAGAACCATAATACAAAAGGTACAAGATTAAATCTCTACTAACCTAAAATTAAAACTGTTTCCTTCACAGTACTTACGCGCAATAACCTACAAATTTTTCAGTCACCATTACTAAAAAAGTTAGACGTTTCTTTCTCAATATTTAACTTCACAATATCAATATTATATTATTATAACACACTATTTAGTCTATTCTTTTTACGGAAAAACTAAACCAAGCAGCACCAAAATAATTTTTGGGACAGGGTCATCCTTAGACCCATCATTTCAGTGTAAGCGAAATACATTACTTTATGCTATATCCCATTATCCTAAATATTTTTTTAATTACTGGTTATTATTACACTTCACTAAGAGCACCTTCCGGTACCCTAACTATGTTACGACTTATCTCATTTTTCAACGAGAGCGACGGGCGATGTGTGCACATCTTAGTGCCATTTTCACCGAAACTTTCTATTTCTCTTATTAATTACTTCTAAGTCCGCCTTTAGTTCTTATAATTTCAATAAGAAATCCGTAAATAATAAATAATTATTGTAACCCATCTCTACCTTTCCATGGGCTGCACCTTGATCTGACATCTAGAAAATTACTCTTACATTAACTTTAGCTAACAAAGCTAAAGTAAACACTAAATAATAACATTCTTCCTGATAACTTATTTAACTCTTAAAGGTAATCTGACGACGACGGTATACAAGCTGAATATTTTCAAGGAAAGGAAAGATAAATCGTGGACTATCGATTACAGGACAGGTTCCCCTAGAAGGACCTAAGATACCGCCAAGTCTTTTGAGTTTTAAGATTCTTGTGTAAATTAATATTTTCACAACTCGTAATACTCAAGTAAATTATCTAATAATCAAATTTTACATCTCAAATAACGGGGTATCTAATCCCGGTCTCTTAATGAGATTTCAAGGCCTCAAGAACAAGAAAACAACAAATCACCTTCTTTTGCACAAATTCCACCTCCACAAAAGACAAAATTTTTCTCTTCTAGTACTGAAACTTCTTCTTGCAGTACATTCCCTTAACCTTCTTTTTTACTGTGCTAATTTTAGCTTAATCTGTTTGTCTAACCGCGGKGGCTGGCACAAACTTTACCAGATTTAATTTTAGCTACTTACTGAATCAAACCAAAGTTCATTGTCCAATCTCCAACACTGGTGTAAATTTAAGTGAATAAAATTTAACGTAATATTTCAAAAATTATGTTAAGAACAAAACTAAACTTTAGTATTTAACTCCAATTTTAGTTTCTGCTCCCTACTCACCAGAATTCTTAAAATACCATGTGTTTCAACATTGCTAAAGCTAAAAATGGAAACCAAGACCAAGTTTACCTAAACAAATAGTAAACTATCAAGATTACTTTAATAGAGGATACATTAGTTTCATATTCGGGGTATGAACCCGACAGCTTATGATTTAGCTTACTCTACTCATAACCAGTTATAGCATCATCTCTGTATCTACCAACCTTAGGCTTATTTTACGGGAGAAGGCACTCCCTCCGTCAAAAGAGCTACAATCTTCCGCCTATATCTCAGCCATCCCGCATCCTATGCCCTAATGGAGTTTAACCACACCTTCAAACTTGCAATTTATTGTTGTTTATTATTTCAACTACAGAGCCTATTTAACAAAGCCTGAGAATACAAATCCCATCTAAAGCTTTGAAGGCTTCCAGTTTATTTAACCTAAGGCTTTACTATAAGAAAAAGAATTGAACTTTTCCTTCGGAAATCAAAATTCCGAGTACTCCCTATACTATCTTATAACAAAAATAAACCCGTACGCAGCACTAGGCGGTAATAATCCGCGATGGGAAATATACCACTAAGCTACACGTAAGCGGCAGGAAATCACCGATAATTAAAAAATTATTCCTTTAGAACGAAAATCTAACGTGCATAAATGACACCTCGGAGATACAAAGTGTGTGTCCGGTTTTATTTAGAGGGAATGATTTGTTTAAAAAAGACAGTAAAATTTATGATATGTATACATATATATATATATATATGTATACATATCATAAATTTTACTGTCTTTTTTAAACAAATCATTCCCTCTAAATAAAACCGGACACACACTTTGTATCTCCGAGGTGTCATTTATGCACGTTAGATTTTCGTTCTAAAGGAATAATTTTTTAATTATCGGTGATTTCCTTGCCCACTAAGTATAATTGTTGTACAATTGCCTTCCAAGCAGTAGGATTAAGGTGTCTTAAAGTGGGTAGTTATTTTTCTGTGCTAATTAAGACAATTATTTTCCTCTTGCGATATGGTCCGAAATCCATTTCATTTAGTTGAATTTAGTCCTTGACCTTTAACTGGGTCTGTGGGTGCTCTTTTTTTAACCGTTGGCTCTGCTGGATGATTCCACGGGAGTTCTTATAGCGTATCACTTTTAGGATTTGTCTTAATTATTATAACAATATTTCAATGATGACGTGATGTCGTTCGAGAAGGTACTTTTCAAGGATTTCATACTAGAAAGGTATTTTCTGGTCTTTGCTGAGGAATAATTCTGTTTATTACATCCGAGGTCTGCTTTTTCTTCGCTTTCTTCTGAGCTTATTTCCACAGAAGACTAGCCCCTACTCCAGAGTTAGGTTCTTGCTGACCTCCTATTGGAATTGAGCCGTTAAACCCATTTCAGGTCCCTCTTCTTAACACTGCGGTGTTATTAGCTTCGGGAGTTACTGTTACTTGAGCACATCATGCTTTAATAGAAGGTAATCGTTCCGCTGGCCTTCAAGGATTGGCTTCTACAGTTGCCCTTGGGATTTATTTTACTGTTCTTCAGGCAGGGGAGTACCAAGAAGCTTCCTTTGCTATCTCAGATGGTGCATATGGGTCAACTTTCTTTGTAGCTACTGGTTTTCATGGGCTTCATGTACTAATTGGGACAGCTTTTTTAAGAGTTTGTTTATTTCGACTTCAAGCAGATCATTTTTCTTCTGGGCATCATTTTGGTTTCGAAGCTGCTGCTTGATACTGACATTTTGTTGATGTAGTTTGACTGTTTCTTTATCTTTCAATTTACTGATGAGGATGCTAAAAATTAGTTTTCTTTAATAAATTGATATCTTACGGATCAAGTGAAGTAAAATAAGTTTGTTTCATTTTGGGTGGCTGAGTTAAAAGCATTAGACTTTTAATCTAACTACGATATTTATCTGTATCTCCGGTGCTGTACTTTAAATTAAAAGGTCTGATTTGCATTCAGAAAATAAAGATCTTCTTTCTTTTGGTGCCACAATTGGAATTTTAAGTTTATCTTATTTTAGATTACCTAATATGAATAACATAATATAAAATAAAGTGGCTAGAAATTTACTGGTTTAAAGTCTTAACTAGTACTTATTAAATTTTGATTTATAGAAAGTGAGAAAATTACGTGCGGTTTCGGCCCGCTTCTTGGTAGTGAAAGTCTGCCTCTGTTAAATTATTTTATAACGTTAAACTTAAGCAAAAGCCAATTTTGGGCGCCTAACTGTTAATTAGGAAGCTGTAATGTTTATTTTACTTGCTTAGGGCTAAATGTCTTTTTACGGTTTATTTTGGTGAAGTGCCGGATTTAAACGGAATGCGATGATGATGCAGAATATGAGAGGCTTGCTCTTCTTTACCTAACAATGCTTAGAGTTCAAATTTGTAGGTTATTAGCTCTTATTATTTCGGTTGTTGTAATGGCTGTGGCGTGAGTACTGGGGAAACGATCTGTTTTAAGCCGGGAAAAAAGGTCCCCATTCGAGTGTGGCTTTGATCCAATGGGCTCTGCCCGTTTACCTTTTTCATTGCGATTTTTTTTATTGGCTGTTATTTTTTTAATTTTTGATGTGGAAATTGTTCTGCTGTTTCCTTTTGTAGTCAAGGCATGTGGAAGTATAGATTTTTATCTATTCCTAGGTATATCGGCTTTTTTACTGATTTTGATTCTAGGGTTATTTCATGAATGGAATGAAGGGTCTTTGGACTGAATATCTTAGATTAAGAATACAATTACCTTGGAGTAAAATATTTTTAATTTAAGTTTAAATAGGTTCTGAGTGGTTATTATTTTATTTGATAATTTATGTCAAATAGACTGGCTTAGGTCATAATCTATTAGATAGAAGGAAACTGGGTTAAAACAGGGCTGCTAACTTTGTTTTGGGGGGTTCAATTCCATCCTCTTTCTTATTATGTTTTCTATAATACCATTTAGGTTTTTATTCATCTTTGTTTTTATTTTTGGGAGTATTATGTCTTTGTCCTCAATTCATTGAATAGGTATCTGACTTGGGCTTGAAATTAATTTAATTGGATTTATTCCTATTTTAGTGTATGGGGGAGTTACTCAGGAAACAGAATCTGGAATGAAGTACTTCGTAGTTCAAGCTTTAGGATCAGGGATGTTGATAATAGGAAGCTTAATTTCTTTTAATACTTTGTTTACTTGAGAGTCTTTAGGTTCAGGGGATTTAATTGGATTATGCATTGTTGTTATTGGAATAATGCTTAAGTTAGGAAGCTTTCCATTTCATTTTTGGCTACCTAGGGTAATGGCTGGGGTTTCTTGATTTAGATGTTTGGTTCTGACGACTTGGCAGAAATTAGCTCCAATGTTTCTTTTAAGAAGAATTGTAGAAAAAGCATGAATTTTAGGAAACTGAGTTAGTTCCTCTCTTATTTTTATCGCAGGTATAGCAAGAATTGTAGGGGGGATTGGTGGACTTAATCAGACACAAATTCGTGCTCTTTTGGCTTATTCTTCTATTGGGCATGTTGGATGAATAATTCTCTGTTGCGTTGTTGGTCAAAGAGTACTAAAAACTTATTTTTTGATTTATTTTATTATTTCTATTTGTACTTTTCTGGTCTTATGATGTTCTGAAAGATCTCTATTTTCTCAAGTAAGTTCATTGGCTGGAGAAAGTTCTAGAAAAAGTAGTAATGTATACTTGATTTTTATGCTCTTATCATTAGGGGGTATACCTCCTTTATTAGGATTTATTGGGAAGTGGATGGCCATCTGATTCTGCTGTAAAGAGTTCTGACCTCTTTCGGTCGGACTTCTCTTAATTGGATCTTTAGTAAGTTTATCTTATTATCTAAGATTACTATTTTCTATTTTCCTTTTTTCTGGAGTAGAACTTAGGTTTAACAGAGGTTTGCAAAGAATAGGAGCATTAATTTATGGTGATAGATCTAGGAATAGCTCCGAAGTTGCTGCGGGATTCTCTAAGGCTTCAATATTGTATAAACCCTTTGTGATACTAATTAATGTTATTTTCATTTTTAATTTACTAGGGGGGATTTTTATTTTTCTGAGTCTTATATTAGCAGATTTCTTATAATTAATTCTTGAAGATCAAAATTAACATT